TTAAAAATAAGCTAATATAAGCTTTTGGGTTCATACCCCAAATATAAAGGAATCCCCTTTTTTTTAAATAAAATTAATAAAGTGCCTGACAAAAAGGATTATTCTGATAGGATAAATAATGTAATTTATTTTTACCTTTATTATATTTTATAGAATCAAACTATACCTGATAATATCAAAAATTATTGTGCATCTTACACTAAAATATATAATATATATATATATATATATATATATAAATAAATTTATCATTTATTTTTATTAAAATATTTTTAATTTTTTTTAATATTAACTCAAATAAAATATTTTTTTTTTTTATATTAATTTTTAGAACTCTTATTTCCATTTCTTCTAATTCATGAATAGGATGTTGAATTGGTTTAGAAATTAATTTATTAAGATTTATTCCTTTAATTTCAAATTCAAATAATCTTTTTTCTTCTGAAGCTTCTCTAAAATATTTTTTAACTCAATCTATTGCCTCAATTAATTTTTTATTTTCAATTTTATTAAAAATAATCCTCATAAAAAATTTCGAAATTAATAATTTTATTTCAATTTTAATTAATTCTTCCTTATTAATAAAAATAGGCTCAGCCCCTTTTCATTTCTGATTCCCAAATATTATTGAAGGAATATCCTGATTAAATTGTTTAATTTTAATAACATGACAAAAAATTACCCCCATAATTTTATTATCATATTATTTAAATATAAATTTTTTAATTATTATTATAATAATTAATACTATTATTGGAGCTCTTGGAGGATTAAACCAAACTTCACTACGAAAATTAATATCTTTCTCTTCTATCAATAACTTAGGATGATTAATATTTGCTATTATAATCAGTGAATCATTATGATTACTTTATTTTCTATTATATTCTTTTTTAGTTAGAATCATATGTTTCCTATTTTATATTATAAATGTCTATTTTATTAATCAACTATTTATATTTAATATAAATTTTTCATTTAAATTTTTTTTATTAATTAATTTTTTATCTTTAGGAGGCCTCCCCCCTCTTCTAGGATTTTTCCCAAAATGAATAATTATTAATTTTATAATTTTAAATAAATTTTTTATTATTTCATTTATTTTTATTATAATAAGTTTAATTACTTTATTCTTTTATATTCGAATTATTTATTCTTGTTTATTATTTAACTATTTAAAATTAAAATGACTAAAAATTTATTTTAAAAATAATTATCTTTCATTTATTATATTTAATAGATCAATTTCTATTTTAGGGATAATTCTTAGAACCTTATATTTTATTTAAGGTTTTAAGTTAATTAAAACTAATAGTCTTCAAAATTATTTATAAAGAAAATCTTCTTTAAGCCTTAGTAATATATTTTTCTTACTCCTTAAAATTTGCAATTTCAAATCATTTTTATGAATATAAGACTACTTTAATAAAAGAGAATATTTCTCGTTAATAAATTTACAATTTATCGCTTAATCTCAGCCATTTTATTTTTATGCGAAAATGACTTTATTCTACTAATCATAAAGATATTGGAACTTTATATTTTATCTTTGGAATTTGAGCTGGAATAGTAGGAACTTCTTTAAGATTATTAATTCGAACTGAATTAGGAAACCCTGGCTCTTTAATTGGTGATGATCAAATTTATAATACTATTGTTACAGCTCATGCTTTCATTATAATTTTTTTCATAGTAATACCTATTATAATTGGAGGATTTGGAAATTGATTAGTCCCTCTTATACTTGGAGCCCCAGATATAGCTTTCCCCCGAATAAATAACATAAGTTTTTGACTTTTACCCCCTTCATTAACTTTACTTATTTCTAGAAGAATTGTAGAAAATGGTTCAGGTACTGGATGAACCGTTTACCCCCCTTTATCCTCTAATATCGCCCATCAAGGAGCCTCTGTAGATTTAGCAATTTTTTCCCTCCATTTAGCCGGAATTTCTTCCATTTTAGGGGCTATTAATTTTATTACTACAATTATTAATATACGTATTAGAAATTTATCTTTTGATCAAATACCATTATTTGTCTGATCTGTAGGAATTACAGCTCTCTTACTCCTTCTTTCCTTACCTGTTTTAGCAGGAGCTATTACTATATTATTAACAGATCGAAATTTAAATACCTCATTTTTTGATCCTGCAGGAGGAGGAGATCCTATTTTATACCAACATTTATTTTGATTTTTTGGCCATCCAGAAGTTTATATTCTAATTCTCCCAGGATTTGGAATAATTTCTCACATCATTTCCCAAGAAAGAGGAAAAAAAGAAACTTTTGGATGTTTAGGAATAATTTATGCTATACTAGCTATTGGATTATTAGGATTTATTGTTTGAGCTCATCATATATTTACAGTTGGAATAGATATTGATACTCGTGCTTACTTTACTTCAGCTACTATAATTATTGCTGTTCCTACAGGTATTAAAATTTTTAGTTGACTAGCTACTCTTCATGGAACTCAAATTAATTATAGACCTTCTATGTTATGAAGATTAGGATTTGTATTTTTATTTACAGTAGGGGGACTAACTGGAGTAATTTTAGCTAATTCTTCTATCGATATTACTCTACATGACACTTATTATGTTGTTGCTCATTTTCATTATGTATTATCTATGGGAGCTGTATTTGCTATTTTTGGGGGATTTATTCACTGATACCCCTTATTTACAGGAATTACCCTTAACCCATATTTGCTTAAAATTCAATTTATTTCCATATTTTTAGGAGTTAATTTAACATTTTTCCCACAACATTTCTTAGGATTAGCCGGTATGCCTCGACGTTATTCTGACTACCCTGATAGCTATATCTCTTGAAATATTATCTCTTCTTTTGGATCTTATATCTCTTTATTATCAATAATAATAATAATAATAATTATTTGAGAGTCTATAATTAACAAACGAATTGTTTTATTCCCTTTAAATATGCCTTCATCTATTGAATGACTTCAAAATTTACCTCCAGCTGAACACTCATATAATGAATTACCTATTTTAAGTAATTTCTAATATGGCAGATTATATGTAATGGATTTAAACCCCATTTATAAAGGTTTATCCTTTTTTTAGAAATTGCAACATGATCAAATTTTAATTTACAAAATAGAGCTTCTCCTTTAATAGAACAAATTATTTTCTTTCATGATCACACTTTAATTATTTTATTAATAATTACTATTTTAGTTAGTTATTTAATAATATCTTTATTTTTTAATAAATATATTAATCGATTTTTATTAGAAGAGCAAATAATTGAATTAATTTGAACTATTTTACCAGCCATTACTCTTATTTTTATTGCTTTACCTTCTCTTCGACTATTATATTTATTAGATGAATTAAACACCCCATTAATAACTTTAAAATCAATTGGCCATCAATGATATTGAAGTTATGAATATTCTGATTTTTTTAATATTGAATTTGACTCTTATATAATTCAATCTACTAATCAAAAAGATAATTTTCGATTATTAGACGTAGATAATCGAATTATTTTACCTATAAACAATCAAATTCGTATTTTAATTACTGCTACAGATGTTATTCATTCTTGAACTGTCCCCTCTTTAGGTATTAAAGTAGATGCTAATCCAGGTCGTTTAAATCAAACTAATTTTTTTATTAATCGACCAGGAATTTTTTATGGTCAATGTTCTGAAATTTGTGGAGCTAATCATAGTTTTATACCTATTGTAATTGAAAGAATTTCTATTAAAAGTTTTATTAATTGAATTAATAATTATTCTTCATTAGATGACTGAAAGTAAGTATTGGTCTCTTAAACCACTTAATAGTAAATTAACAATTACTTCTAATGAATTATAAAGAATTAGTTAAATTTATAACATAAATATGTCAAATTTAAATTATTTAAAGTCTAGTTAAATATTCTTTTATTCCTCAAATAATACCTATTAATTGAATAATTTCATTTATTATATTTATCTTTATTTTTATTTTATTTAACATTTTAAATTATTATATTTTTGATAACAAAAAATTAAATAAAACTCATACTATAAAATCTTTTAAATCAAATTTTAATTGAAAATGATAACTAACTTATTTTCAATTTTTGACCCTTCTACTAATTTATTTAATATTCCTCTTAATTGAATAAGAACTTTTTTAGGTCTTATATTTATTCCTTATTCATTTTGATTAATCCCTAATCGTCATTTTATCTTGTGAAAATTAATTATTAATAAACTACATTCCGAATTTAAAACATTAATAGGCCCTAATAGTTTTAATGGATCAACATTTATTTTTATTTCCTTATTTTCTTTTGTATTATTTAATAATTTTTTAGGATTATTTCCTTATATTTTTACCAGAACAAGTCATTTAACAATTTCTTTATCTATTACCCTTTCTCTTTGATTAAGATTTATGTTCTATGGGTGAATTAATAATTCTCAACATATATTTATTCACATAATTCCTCAAGGAACTCCAAGAATTTTAATACCTTTTATAGTCTTAATTGAAACTATTAGAAATATTATTCGACCAGGAACCTTAGCAGTTCGATTAATAGCTAATATAGTAGCAGGACATTTACTTTTAACTTTATTAAGAGGTACTGGAATTATAATCCCTAATTTATTTATTATTTTTCTTATCATTATTCAAATTATATTAATTATTTTAGAATCAGCTGTTGCTGTAATTCAATCCTATGTAATTTCAATTTTAAGTACACTTTATTCTAGAGAAGTTAACTAATGTCAACACATAATCATCCTTACCACCTTGTAGATTATAGTCCTTGACCTTTAACAGGAGCAATTGGAACTATAACTTTTGTTACCGGATTAATTAAATGATTTCATAATTTTAACATAAATTTAATATTTTTAGGTTATTTAATTATTATCTTAACTATATATCAATGATGACGAGATGTTTGCCGAGAAGGAACTTATCAAGGCAAACATACAATTTTAGTTTCCAAAGGTTTACGATGAGGAATAATCTTATTTATTATCTCAGAAGTATTTTTTTTTATTTCATTTTTTTGAGCTTTTTTTCATAGTAGTCTTTCTCCTAATATTGAAATTGGATCTATATGACCTCCTTCAAATATTACTCCATTTAACCCTTTTCAAATTCCTTTACTTAATACCATTATTTTAATTACTTCAGGAGTAACTGTTACTTGAGCCCATCATGCTTTAATAGAAAATAATTTTTCCCAAACAAAACAAAGTTTACTAATTACTATTTTATTAGGTATTTATTTCACTATTCTTCAAGCTTATGAATATTATGAAGCTCCTTTTTCTATTGCAGATAGAATTTATGGATCTACTTTTTTTATGGCAACAGGCTTTCATGGACTTCATGTAATTATTGGAACTATTTTTCTTTTAACTTGTTTTATTCGACATTTATTTAATCATTTCTCTAATCAACATCATTTTGGATTTGAAGCAGCTGCTTGATACTGACATTTCGTGGACGTAGTATGATTATTTTTATATATTTCTATTTATTGATGAGGTAATTAATTATTTATATAATATATTTAGTATATTTGACTTCCAATCAAAAAGTTTAATAATTTTAATATAAATAATTATTATATTACTAATTTTATCAGTTATTATTATTATTATCTCTAATATTATTATAATTCTATCAATAATTTTATCAAAAAAATCTTTTAAAGACCGAGAAAAATGTTCACCTTTTGAATGTGGATTCGACCCAAAATCTTCTGCACGAGCTCCTTTTTCATTACATTTTTTTCTAATCACAGTAATTTTTTTAATTTTTGATGTTGAAATTGCTTTAATTTTCCCAATAATTTACACTTTTAAAATAGTTAATTTAATCACTTGATCTAAAATTATTTTTTTTTTTCTAATTTTTTTATTAATTGGCTTATATCATGAATGAAATCAAAATATATTAAATTGAACAAATTAAGGATTATAGTTTATAAAAACATTTGATTTGCAATCAAAAAATATTGTTATCAATTTATCTTATTAAATAAGAAGCAATTTGCATTTAATTTCGACTTAAAAGAAAGAGTTACTTATACTCCTTATTTATTAATTGAAACCAAATTAGAGGTATATCACTGTTAATGATAAAATTGAATATATTTTTCCAATTAAAATTATTCGAAATATAATATAATTAAGCTGCTAACTTAATTTTTAGTGATTAATATCATTAATATTTCTATCTTATTTATATAGTTTATTAAAACATTACATTTTCATTGTAAAAATAAAAAAAAATTTTTATATATTTAAAGTTTCGAAATATAATATAATTAAGCTGCTAACTTAATTTTTAGTGATTAATATCATTAATATTTCTATCTTATTTATATAGTTTATTAAAACATTACATTTTCATTGTGAAAATAAAAAAAAATTTTTTTTATAAATATATTTAAAGATTTTTTAATCACCTTAATATCTTCAATATTAAACTCTAAAATTTAAGCTATTTAAATTAATTTATAATAATTATTATAAAAAATATAAAAATTATTCATAAAATAAATCTAAATAAATAAATTTTTAAATTATTTATTTGTAAGTAATTAAATATAATCGAATATTTCTTTATTATCTTATAAATTCCTTGTCCTCTATATAATTCTCTTCATCCTATATCAATATTTTTTGTTAAATCTTGTCCTAAATTTAAAAAATAATAGTTTAAACCATAAGTAGATAGATTAGGTATAAATCATATTAAACTTAAAAATGAACTCATTTCATATCTTATTAAAAATTTATTTAACGAAAAAATTTTTATATTTCTAATAAAATAACCCATTAATCTTCCTATAAAACTTACATATAAAACTATTAATTTTAAATTTAAAGGTAAATAAATTATATAAGGAAATGGAAAAATCAATCATCTAAGTATTCTTCCAACAATTACTCTCATAAATAATAATATAAATATTCTTTTTAATATAACATAATCCTCATCATATAAATTATAAATACATAATAAATTATAATCATTTAATATTAAATATATTAATAAACGAATTGTATAAAATATAGTTAAACCCGTTGAAAAATAATATAAATAAAAAATTAAAATATTTAAATTACTTATTATAACCATATCCAAAATTAAATCCTTAGAATAAAACCCAGCTAAAAAAGGAATTCCACATAAAGCCAAATTAGAAATATTTATACATAAAGAAGTTAAAGGAATATAAATATTTAATCTACCTATTAAACGAATATCTTGATTATCATTTATTATATGAATAATAACCCCCGCACATATAAATAATAGTGCCTTAAATATCGCATGTGTTAATAAATGAAAAAAAGATAAATCTGGCAAACCTATACTTAAAATTCTTATTATTAACCCCAATTGTCTTAAAGTAGATAAAGCAATAATTTTTTTTAAATCAAATTCATAATTAGCAGAAATTCCAGCTATTAATATAGTTAAACCTGATAATAATAATAATAATTTTAAAAAAAATGTATTTACTAATAATCTATTAAATCGAATTAATAAATAAACACCAGCAGTAACTAAAGTAGATGAATGAACTAAAGCAGAAACAGGAGTAGGAGCTGCTATTGCAGCCGGTAATCAAGAACTAAAAGGAATCTGAGCTCTTTTAGTTATAGCTGCAATAATAATTAAAAAACTAACCATTAATATAGCATAATCATTATATATAAAATCTATATAAAAAATATAATTTCATCTACCATAATTTACTATTCAAGCAATTACTATTAAAATAAATACATCACCAATTCGATTTGATAAAGCTGTTAACATCCCAGCATTATAAGATTTTAAATTTTGATAATAAATTACTAAACAATAAGAGACTAAACCTAACCCATCTCAACCTAATAGAATTCTAATAATATTAGGTCTAATAATCAATAAAATTATAGACAAAATAAATAATAAAACTAAAATAATAAACCGATTCAAATTTAACTCTGAACTCATATATCTTTTTCTATAATAAATAACAGCTGAAGAAATTAAACTTACAAATATTATAAAAATAAATGATATTCAATCTAATAAAACAGATAGAAAAATACTTATTGAATTAAACGATACCAATTCCCACTCTAAAAAAAGAATAAAATCATTTATAATAAAATAAATCATTATAATAAAATTTATTAATATAAAAAAAAATAAAAAAAAAAATCTAATAAAACAAATAGAAAAATCTTTTTTATAAATTATCTAAGATGGAATTTGCCATATATTTGACCCCACAAATCAATATTTTTATATTAAATTACTTAAATAAAATCAAATTATAAAATAATCAATCTTTAAAATCATAATATTTAAAGGAAACCAATGTAAAAATAATAAAAGATATTCTCGAGATACCCCAGTATAAAAACTATATAAACCTAAATTATACTTCCCGTGTTGGGTGTATGAATATAAATACAGACTATACCCTGCTCTAAAAAAAGAAATTAATATTAATATTAATATAGTTATCCAAGATCATCTAATTAAGCTATTAATTAATCTAATCTCTCCTATTAAATTAATAGTAGGAGGAGCTGCTATTGCAGCCGATAATATTAAAAATCATCATAATCTCAAGGAAGGTATAAAATTTATTATACCCTTATTAATAAATAAACTTCGTCTAGATAAACGTTCATAGTTAATATTAGCTAAACAAAATAATCCTGAAGAACATAATCCATGTCCAATTATTAAAATATAAGCACCCATAAACCCTCAATAATTTATAGTTATAATCCCTCCAATTACTAATCCTATATGGGCAACTGAAGAATAAGCAATTAATGATTTTACATCCACTTGACATAAACATTTTAGTCTAATATAAAATCCTCCAACTAATCTAATAATAATTCAAATATAATTTAATTTTAAAGAAATTCTTTGTAAAAAAATTAAAACTCGTAAAAGACCATACCCCCCTAACTTTAACATCACCCCAGCTAAAATTATAGATCCTGATACAGGAGCCTCAACATGTGCTTTAGGTAATCATAAATGAACGAAATATATAGGTATTTTCACCAGAAAAGCTATAATTATAGAAAAGTATAGTAAATATATATTAAAATTATAAAACTTTAAAAAATAAATTTTTATACAATTTATTTCTCTAAAAACATAGAAAATTCCTATTAATAAAGGTAAAGAAACAAATAAAGTATAAAATAAAAGATATAATCCTGCTTGAATTCGCTCAGGTTGATACCCTCAACCAATAATTAATAGTAAAACAGGAATTAATCTCCCTTCAAAAAATATATAAAATATAAATAAATCTATAACAGAAAAAGTTATATATAATATAATTAATAAAAAAATAATATTTATAAGAAAAAATCTAATATAATAATTATACTTATTTAAATTTTCTCTGGCTATAATTATTAAAGAACAAATTCATACTCTTAATAAAATTAAACCAAAAGAAATTATATCACACCCAAATAAATATCTTAAATTACAATAATTTATAATTCTAATTGTCAAATTTAAAAATATAAATATAAATAAAAATATTGATACTTGGATTAATCAAAATATATTTTTTTTTAAACATAAAGGTATTATAAAAAATCTTATTAATAAAAATTTTATCATTTACAATAAATTAAAACTTTGAAAATAATCATTACCATGACTTCGAATCATAGAAACTAAAATAGAAATTCCTAAAGCCCCCTCACATACTGAAAAAACTAAAAAAACCATTAATATATATATATTAAACTCAATATAATCTAAATATATTAATAATAATATAAAAATTCTTAAAACAATAAATTCTAATCTTAGCAATATAATTAACAAATGCTTATGTTTAGAAACAAAAATTATATTCCCAATTATATATATAATAATAATAACTAGTATATCATTGATAGTTTTTATAGTTTAATAAAAAACATTGGTCTTGTAAATCAAAAATAAATATTTTATTTTAAAAACTTCAAAGAAAAAGAAATTTCTTTATCAATAATCTCCAAAATTATTATTTTTATTAAACTATTCTTTGATAATTAAATTAATTTTAGCTATTTTTATATCTATTATTTCAATTTTTATATTTTTTTTAAAACATCCTTTATCTATAGGTTTAATAATTATTATTCAAACACTATTAATTTGTTTAATTTCAGGTCTTTATATTTACACTTATTGATTCTCTTATATTTTATTTTTAACTTTTTCTGGGGGATTACTAGTTTTATTTATTTATGTCTCAAGAATTGCTTCAAATGAATTATTTTCTATATTCCCTAAAAAAAGAATTTTAATTTTAACTTTTATATTTTTAACTATTATACTTAGATTAGTAATTTTTTCAGATATTAAATTTTTAAATTTAGTTTATGATTCATTTAATCTTAATAATTTTGATACTTATCTTATTTTTATTAATAATGATAATAATATCAATTTAACTAAATTATATAATGAACAAACTTATTTTTTAATAATTTTAATAATTATTTATTTATTTATTACATTAATTGCTGTAGTAAAAATTACAAATATTTTTTATGGTCCTCTCCGATCATTTAACTAATGATAAATAAATTTAAACCTTTCCGAAAAACTCATCCAATTTTAAAAATTATAAACAACTCATTAATTGATTTACCAACTCCGTCTAATATTTCCTTATGATGAAATTTTGGATCTTTACTCGCTTTATGTTTAGGAATTCAAATTATCACAGGACTTTTTTTAACTATATATTATACAGCTAATATCGAATTAGCTTTTTATAGTGTTAATTACGTATGTCGAAATGTTAATTATGGATGATTAATTCGAACTCTTCACGCAAATGGAGCTTCTTTTTTTTTTATTTGTATTTATCTTCATATTGGTCGAGGTATTTACTACGAATCATTTAATTTTAAATATACTTGAATAGTAGGAATTATTATTTTATTTGTTTTAATGGCAACAGCATTTATAGGATATGTATTACCTTGGGGGCAAATATCTTTTTGAGGAGCTACGGTAATTACAAATCTTTTTTCAGCAATTCCTTATTTAGGAACTATTTTAGTTCAATGAATTTGAGGAGGATTTGCAGTAGATAATGCAACCTTAACTCGATTTTATTCATTCCATTTTTTATTCCCTTTTATTATTATAATATTAACAATAATTCATTTATTATTTTTACACCAAACTGGATCTAATAACCCACTTGGAATTAATAGTAATCTTGATAAAATTCCTTTCCATCCATTTTTTTCTTTTAAAGATTTAATTGGAGTCATTTTTTTATTAACTCTATTAATTTTATTAGTATTAATTAATCCTTATCTTTTAGGAGATCCTGATAATTTTATTCCTGCAAATCCTCTTGTAACCCCTGTTCATATTCAACCAGAATGATATTTTTTATTTGCTTATGCAATTTTACGATCAATTCCTAATAAATTAGGAGGAGTAATTGCTTTAGTAATATCTATTTTAATCCTAGTAATTCTTCCCTTTACCTTTAATAAAAAAATCCAAGGAATTCAATTTTACCCTCTTAATCAAATTTTATTTTGAATTATAGTGTCTACAGTAATTTTATTAACTTGAATTGGAGCTCGACCTGTTGAAACCCCTTATATTGTCACAGGACAACTACTAACAATTTTATATTTCTCTTACTATATTTTAAACCCAATGATTGCTAAATTTTGAGATAATTTAATTTTTAAAAATTAAACTAATTTAATGAGCTTGTATTTAAGCATTTGTTTTGAAAACTTAAGAAAGAATAATTTTTCTATTAATTTATACTAAAAAAATATCATTAAATCATAATAATTTTTAATCCTGTAAATAACAATAAAAAATTTAAAGAAATAGGTAAATAAATTTTTCAAGATAAATATATTAATTTATCATAACGATAACGAGGTAAAGTACCTCGAACTCAAATAAAAAAAAAACTAATAAAAACCACCTTTAAATAAAAAATTAAAGACAAATTATAACCCCCTAAATAGATAATTCTAAATAGTAAACTTATAAATATGATACTAGTATACTCAGCTAAAAAAATTAATGCAAATCCTCCTCTTCTATATTCTACATTAAACCCAGAAACCAACTCTCTTTCTCCTTCTGCAAAATCAAATGGAGTACGATTAGTTTCAGCTAAACTCGAAGATAGTCAACAAAATCTTAAAGGTATTATTAAAAATAAAAATCAAATCAAAGACTGATAATAATTAAATTTTAATAAATTAAAATCTATCACTATTAAAATACAAGATAATAAAATTAAACTCAAACTAACTTCGTAAGAAATTGTTTGAGCTGCACAGCGTAAACCCCCTAATAAAGAATAATTTGAATTCGAAGATCACCCAGCCGCTATAATTGTGTAAACTCCTAATCTAGTACAACAAAAAAAAAATAATAAACCTAAATTAAAATTAACTAAATTAAAATAATAAGGAATTATTATCCAAAGTAATAAAGATAAAATAAATCCTACAATAGGAGAAAAATAAAAACAAAAATAATTAGAATAACTTAAATATATTTGTTCTTTACTAAATAACTTAATAGCATCAGAAAAAGATTGTAAAAACCCTATAAAACCTAATTTATTAGGCCCTTTTCGAATTTGAATATAACCTAAAATTTTTCGTTCTAATAATGTTAAAAAAGCAACCCCAATTAAAACACCAATAATTAAAATAATTACCCCAACTATAATATTTAAATAATCAATAAATATAATCATTTACTATTTATATATATATAATCATATATATTTATGAATTCTAAAATCACTACATTTTTCTGCCAAAATAGTTTACAAACTAATAAATTTTTAATAAATTATAAATAATAAATATAAATTTCAATTATTAATATTCTATAAATTTAAAATATATTTTAAATATTTAATCCTTTCGTACTAAAATATTTATCTTTTTTAAAGATAGAAACCAACCTGGCTTACACCGGTTTGAACTCAGATCATGTAAGATTTTAATGATCGAACAGATCAAAAATTTTAAACTTCTGCATTTAAATTTTATCTTAATCCAACATCGAGGTCGCAAACTTTTTTTTTTATTTGAACTAAAAAAAAAAATTACGCTGTTATCCCTAAGGTAATTTTTTCTTACAATCATAAATTATGGATCAAAAACTTCATTAATTAATGGATTTTTTTTAAAAAAAAGTTTATTAAATTTTTTCATCACCCCAATAAAATTAAAAATTTAATTTTTATTTAAATATTTAATATAATATTAATAAATAAATTTTTAATAAAACTCTATAGGGTCTTCTCGTCTTTTAAATAAATTTTAGCTTTTTTACTAAAAAATTAATTTCTAATTTTAAAAAAAAGACAGTTTATATTTCATCAAATCTTTCATACAAGTCTTCAATTAAAAGACTAATGATTATGCTACCTTTGTACAGTCAATATACTGCAGCCCTTTAATTCCATCAGTGGGCAGATTAGACTTTAAATTATTAACAAAAAGACATGTTTTTGTTAAACAAGTGAATATAAATATTTGCCGAATTCCTTTTAATTAATTTTTATTAAATTAAATTATTATTTTAATTTATATAAATATACTAATTTTATCATTATACCTAAATTTTACTTATTATAAATTATTTTTTTATAAAAAATTAAATTTACTTTTAAAAATTTTATAAATTATTAAAATTTTTTATAAAAAAATATAATTTATAAACAATATAAATTTTAAAAATTTTATCTTTAATTAAAATATAAATATAAATATTTAATTTAAAGATTATCCCTTAAAATATTAAATTTTTTTTTTTAGAAAATTAAATATTTAATTTTCTAAAAAAAAAAATTCTAAATTAAATTTATTTCTAAAAAAACTAGATATATTTAAAAACGATTAACATTTCATTTCAAATTAATTATGAAAAATATTTATGAAACAATAACTTTTATAATTAATTATCTCTTTTAAATTCGAGATATTTATATTCATTAAAATTTTATTAATAAACTCTGATACACAAGATACAATAAATAAAATTTACTTTTAATAAAATTAATTTTCAAATTATTTCAATTTTCTTTTACAATACTATTAAACTATAAAATTAAAAATTTTTTCTTATAAATATACTTTAACCCCCATTAAAATATTTTATTTAAAAATTTTTTTATTAATTATTAATTAAATTAATTTTTACCCCCTCAAATTAATTAAATTAATAATTTCTTTTCAATGTAAATGAAATACTTTATAAAGCTTTAATTTGTCTTTCTAGAAACACTTTCCAGTACCTCTACTTTGTTACGACTTATTCCAATTTTTAAATGAAAGCGACGGGCAATATGTACATATTTTAATTATTAATCATTTTATTAAAATAAATAAAATTACATTTAAATCCACCTTTAATTATTTATTACAAAATAAAATTCATTTAAATATATTTATTGTAATCCATTATATTCTTAATTATAATCTACATCTTGATCTGAATTAATTTTCATTTTAAATTTTAAAATATTATTTTTATTTAAAAATATTTTTTTAACAACGATATATAAAATAATAAATTAAGTAAATTTATTCGTGGATTATCAATTATTAAACAGATTCCTCTAAATGAACTAAAATACCGCCAAATTATTTAAGTTTCAATAATTAATTATTTAATATTTTAGTATTTCAAATTAAATTTTTAATAATAGGGTATCTAATCCTAGTTTATTTATAAAATTTACTAAATCAAAAATATCTATTAAAATTTAATTAAATTAAAATTTCACTTAATAATTTAATATTTAATTTATTATATTATATTTTTATTAAATCTAAAAAAATTTATATCATTTTTTGTATAACCGCAACTGCTGGCACAAAATTTGTTAATAATTTTAATATTACTAAATCTTAATTTCTTAAATTTTTAATATTAATTACTGCAATTTAATTTATATTATTAAAATAATTAAAAATTCATACTAAAATTTACATGTAAAATAAATTAAAAATAAATTTTTAAAATCACAAATTTTATCTATTTTACTTTTTTTCACATAGATTTTTTTTTTTTTTTTTTTATGGAAATTATTTTTTTTAATATTAATTAAATTAAGTTTATTTCTTAAAATTATATTTTTTTAATACTATTTTATTTTTTTTTTATTTTATTTTTTAATTATATATATTATAATATTATAAATATAAATATAAATATAAATATTTAATATCAAAAACTTTTTTTTTGGTGGAATCATATATTATCTTTAAATTTTGAGCCAATCATAATAATTATTTCATTAAATGTAAAAAAAAAAATAA